TATATGTACATATATACATATATGCATAGGGGTTCATACAAGAACCATCAAATAAAAAAATTCTATGGAATCATAACATAAAAAAAGTAGGAAAGACTCTTCGAATCTAGTCATACCATTAGATTCTATTGACAATTCCAAAAAAACTGTTCATAGTATGATAATACTATGATGATGATTATCATAGTATGATGATGGTCGGGTGGATATGCCCCTATCGTCTAGTGGTTCAGGACATCTCTCTTTCAAGGAGGCAGCGGGGATTCGACTTCCCCTGGGGGTAGAGAGGAAGTTGATCGTAGATTATCAATAAATCTAGAATTAATTCTTCCTGGGTCGATGCCCGAGCGGTTAATGGGGACGGACTGTAAATTCGTTGATGATATGTCTACGCTGGTTCAAATCCAGCTCGGCCCAATAATTCGTTGCTCCATGAATATGAAATAACCGATTTGTCCTCCAGAAACAGAAATGCCTGATCCGTAGAAATGAAGAGAAAGAGTCAATTTTTTCTCTATCCATGTTTTTCTCATTCGTTCTGATTTTTCTAACGATCTAGATTAATGATACTTAATCTTAATTAAGTATCATAAAAATAAAAATAGTTCTTTTTCTCATTGAGAAATTGATTATCTATTTTTTTGGCAATAAAATAACCACTCGTTACTAGTAATCCGTGTCGCTCTCACTATATTCCATATCCATGTGGATATTCAGTATATCATTCGTGTTTCTATTACAACACAACGAATAGAATGTTCTTATCAAACTAGTAAGAATATGTATGCCATACACCTTGCTGGGATTGTAGTTCAATCGGTCAGAGCACCGCCCTGTCAAGGCGGAAGCTACGGGTTCGAGCCCCGTCAGTCCCGAACTAGGATCCGATAAATTTATCAATTCATCTCCCCATTTTCTGTGAAAGGGGGGACAGGTAGCAAGATCTAATCCCCAGCGGGATCCTTATTTCTTTTGTTTTTCGTTTCGCATTTATCATCAGACAAGTACGGGAATTTCCATTTCTTTCACTAATACCGATTGATAAGGGGAGACATATGTAAGTTGGTACAATCGGTGGCATTACTATATTCAGTATTTTAATAGATACCATACTCGTCTGACTTTCTTTTTCAATTGTTCTTGAACAATGAAATGGAATAGAGTTCCCCTATTTTTACCGGGAGTACATACACAAATTGTATTCGTTTATTGTACGATACACAATGAACTTAACATAATTACCTCGACTTTGTTTGTGTATCCTCAATGACTAATTGGAAACAATCTATCTATTCTCATGCAAATTGCACACAGAATTTTTGATGTATGCGTTCTAGTCTCAATCCAAGAAAGAAGAAGAGATACTATACTAATAAAATAAAAGACCAAGCAACGCCCCTTTTTAGTAAATTTGTTGGAATATTAGATCCTTTCTACTTAACACCCGTCCTTTTTTCCATCTCACTTCTACTGTTTGGATCTGTGTGACCCATAGAATACCGGTCATATAATATCTCATAATTGTATGTATAAGTATAAGGAAAGAGAGTTGTATAAGGAAGACAAAGACAGTAGGTTATGGAAAAGAAAAAAGTGGAAAAAGGGATGAAAAATTCAATGGAATTCCTGATCCAATAAAGAATCCCATTTCGGATTTAGTATGGATAAAATAAAAGATTTTCTCATGTTATACTATTCAATTCTCGACGATGAATCGATTTGATGGATCAGATATTGTTATTCATAATATTGATCCGATTCAGTATCATCAGAATTAAATTCATCCCATTGAATTGACAGGAGTAAAATTTCTTATCTCTATGGGATTAGATCCCGAGTTATTGCGAAGTAAAAAAAACAATGAGATTATGGAAGTCAATATTCTCGCATTTATTGCTACTGCACTGTTCATTCTAGTTCCTACTGCTTTTTTACTTATCATCTACGTAAAAACAGTCAGTCAAAATGATTAATTTAACTGAAACTTGGTTGGATTATTAGTTCTTATCAATGATTGAAGAAATAAAAGAAAGGGATTAAAACTCCAAGTTTTAAATGAAACGATTTGGCTGGAATCATAAGTATCTGAGATAGTGTGGTAGAAAGAACTATATTATATATAGTTCTTTCTACCACACTAGATAGTATTGTATATTTTTATCATATAAATTTATTATCATATAAATAGTATGATCATATAAATTTTATCATATAAAGTTGTATACAGATATGGTTTTATATAGATATAGATCAATTTACAATATGTACATGTATTAGATGTACATCTAATACATATACATCGAAATAGCAGTCTAATTCTATTTCTTTTTTTTTTTTTTAGTTTCGCAAAACGATCAATTAAACGATTGATACAATTCGATCACTCAATCGATTATTCAATTAGTAGTACCCCTAGAGTCCACTTCTTCCCCATACTACGAGTGAGAGGGAAAATGTAAAGACTACCATTAAAGCAGCCCAAGTGAGACTTACTATATCCATGTGAATTATGTCTCCTATCTCTATGAAGGAATTATTTCATTATTGATTATTGATCAATAATCATAGTGGAATCAATGGTGCAGAGTCAAAAGAAAATAGTATTCTGACTTAAGGCTATTGATGAACTAATCCAATGAATCCACTCGTAACAAGTTCCTATATTAGAAAATTTCTGGTAGAATCGGGAAGCATTAAGCACAAATACGATACACACACCTTTTATTTGGAAATAGCAAAGGAATGCTCCTAATGGAGCATGTAGAAATAGTAAGACCTATTGTTTGTTACCTTTCTTTCATAAGCAAAAGACGTCAAAATATACCATCAAGATAGATAACCATCTATCAGATACCTCTATTTTATTTGATCTAAGGCTTACGTCTTTCTTTCTGTGAAAGAATGGAATGGTAAGACACCACCACCATTATTACATACATTCTTTTTTTTGTAATCCCCTACACGGGCAAAGAATTTTTTTTTTCTTTCTTTTTACTCTATAAATAAGAGCCGCCCAACCATGTTGATTGAATGTTTGAGTACTCAAAGCCTCTCGTGAGTCTGGATACAAAGTATCTTCAGTCCTTTCCACAACTTCTAAATTGATTTCCCATCCATCAGCCTATTCTATTCAATCTAATTCCAGACAGAGTCAGTAGACACTATTTTAGTATTTAGTATAGGTAGTGTAAGATAATTAGGAAGTCTTGATAGTCTTTCGTATAATCTCTTCTTCAACCCTAGGAGCAAAAATGGAGTGTCCTTTAGGAACCTTTGGATACTAAGATTTCCGACCTCTTACTTTCGTAGTTCTTAATCCCAGAATTGACTCTCACTATTTATTTGATTTATTTGATTCAATTGATATCATAAATCAAATAAATGTCCGAATCAATCATTAATAAGTAAGGGTTACTTCATACCTATTGGTACCGGTTTGGACCGGTACCCAGAACCCAGATTTTGAGAAAAAAAAATTTACAGTTTTTTTATAGAATTATGGATTCTAAAAATCAAGTATCGACACGACAGGCCTAGTCGTTTGCCTCTGCTTCTTGCGGGGCAAGAATTTGTCGAGTTAGATCAGCAGAATAAGAAATTTCAAGTCTTTTGTTGATCAGGCGACACCCGGATTTGAACTGGGGATAAAGGATTTGCAGTCCCCCGCCTTACCACTTGGCCATGCCGCCAAATCTGATCCAAAATGGACAATATTTTTATCCATCCATATTCTATTATTCATTTTTTTATCTTGAATCCCATTGTACTTATCCCTTTTCAAAAATGAATCCCTATTTTTTATTGGATCCAGTTTAGATTATTCTCTTCGATTGATTGTATCTCAAAAGACACACTGCTTAAAAACTTCCCTTCTCCTTCTATTGAAAAGAGAAAAAATAGATTTCCGGTCACAGACCGAAAAATTCAGGGAAAATTGGAACCATTAACTATTTTTACTTTAGAATTAGTGAACGGTTCTTAAATTTGTATCTCAAATTGTGTTTCTTTAATGGTATAACAAAATCAAATTGATTTACGACTAATCAGTATCAATTATTTTCAATAATCAATCCTTTTCAATTTCAATTATAACAAAATATATGTGTATATGTAAACCCCAGAACAGAAATTGTTACACAGATACCGAATTGGGTCTTTCTCTTATGTACATATCCCTATAGAGAATTATCATGCTTGAATTTTTCATTGAATATTTTGAATAGAAAATAGGAATTATGATATAGTGCGACCTGATTTCTGTTGCCACAAGTAAAATTACGATAAAAGATGCGATATGCGGATAGGTATATCGGCATGTACTTAATAAATACTACTCCTATTACTATTACGCAATTCAATCGTATTCTATCTATAAATTCTACTACCAAAAAGAATCCACGAATTCTTTTTTGAACATTAAAGTGTGCTAAAAAAAGGAAATTCTATACTGCTCTTGATTATTCTGTCTTTATCTCATTCATAAAGAGCAGATTTAATCCTGAATCCATTTATTTTTTTGGTACCCAATCTGATCGTAATATCATAATAATAGGTAGAAATTGGATCAATTTTTATATTCTATACAAGACTCCATAAGTGGAAGTGATAGAATCTTTTTTCCAGGAATGTTTTATCAATTCATTTCCATTTGTACTTGTCGCAAATTCGAACTTGCGTCGAAAATGCTCTTCATTCCTCCGTCTCGTTTCCGTTCATACGTATGAAATACATTACATATATGGAGTTGGCTGAAATTTCATGTGATTCAGTAAACAGAATATACATTCCATCATTGCTAGATCGATCCGTATGGTTCGATGAATAGTGAGTCAATAATGGGATTTTTTCGATAAACAGGAAACTTAAGATTAAGATGCTCCGGAATGGAAATGAGGGAATGTCCACAATACCTGGATTTAGTCAGATTCAATTTGAGGGATTTTGTAGATTCATTAATCAGGGCTTGACGGAAGAATTTCATAAATTTCCAAAAATTGAAG